TTCTTTTTTGTTTTCTTCAAATCCAAAGAATTTTTATTACTTTATACACAGGTCATCGATTCAACATTGGATAAAAAAAGGAGGGAATCCTCATTTTTGGCATTTTTTACAAAAAAATTATCAAAAAAAAAATGAAAGGTTCAAATCATTTTATCGACATGAGTGTTATATATCGAAAAAATAAATTCTGTAGTAAAATATTAACATAATAGTAGAAAGCGTACCATCCTGTGCCCGGACTTGAAACAAACGGTTTAGCTTTAACCATGTTAACGGTCCCCCATTATTGGTTTGTAGAGGATCAAAATGGATTTACCAATGAATGACGAAATGCTATGGTTCTTCAATATGATTTTAAAATTTAGTCATAAGTAATTCGCGAGATGATGCACCTTTTTTTTTCGTAGTTTTAACGAGAAAAGTACAGAAAGTACAGTTGGTTATATCCAACCTATTCTTGAAATAAACAACTCGCACACACTCCCTTTCCAAAAAAAATCAATACACCAAGCACTACACTTAGATTTATTGGATTTGTTGCTAAAATATCGGTATTAAATCCGAAACTCCCCGCGGATGGCCAGTAACCCAAGGAAATGAAAGAATCGGTTATATTTTTCATATTATCTCCTTTTCTAGATAAAATTAATTATCTATTTTTTATTTATTTATATGTTTCTTTTTTACTTACTCTTTATAATTTTTCAGTTGACAATTTCCAAAAAACAATAAGAACTATACTTATTAGATTCGAATATTGACAATTTCCAAAAAATAATAAGAACTATACTTATTAGATTCGAATTAGGTACCAACGAATAAATAATTGTAAGAGTGAAAGGTTCATAAAATTATAATAAAATTATAAAAAGCACGAACAGAAAGTTCAAAGAAATAAAAAAGAATACATAGTGTTTGTTTTTTTTTAGGATTCAAATTAAACAAAAGGATTTGCAAATAAAAGTGCTAATGCTACAACCAATCCATAAATGGTTAAAGCTTCCATAAAAGCCAGACTAAGCAATAAAGTCCCTCGTATTTTTCCCTCCGCCTCAGGTTGTCTCGCAATCCCTTCTACAGCTTGGCCTGCAGCAGTACCTTGACCAATCCCAGGCCCAATAGAAGCAAGCCCTACGGCCAACCCAGCAGCAATAACGGAAGCGGCAGAAATAAGTGGATTCATGATAAGCTCCTCACACCAAAATAAAGAAAAAATAAAGAAATGGTTAATGATACAATCAACCAATGAATTATAACTTATTATTCCATTGCTAAGATTTATACAGTCGAAGTAACTAAAAACTCCGAATTGAAATAATAATATGATTGAATCATCAGAACTATTTGAATATCTTTTTTTTTAGTTCCTATCCATCCACGTAGTTTTTGTGAATCCATACTATACTCCTGTCATTCTTCCTTTTCTTGATTGAATCTTGGTATTCATTCAATAGTCAATTCACAACTACAGACGAAACGGAAGGACTTCAACTAGAATCCATATCTAAATTACCAGTAGTAGAGCATATCTTTAGTTCATATATAACTAGTTAATACCTAATATCACATATACTTGTGTTTCTTACCTAATGTAAACCTATTATTAGTATTTTAGAGTCAATCGGATTCGAGAACCATTCTTCGAAACATACACAAGTGTTGTCTTATAGTAATTCGATTCAATACGTCTAATTCGACTCCACACTCCCCTAACAAATACATTTTTTTTCATCTCTTTTTTTTGTAAATCCTTTCCTACTAATATCGCTAATATCGTAATCTTTTTTTTTTCCTATTACTCTCTAGATCTTATATATTTTCCTTATTTATATATTATTTTTCTATTTTTATTCCCTAAATAGATTATCTTGAGCCATGTATATATTGCCTTAAGCTAAACTATTTCTAAAACTAATCAATGATGACCCTCCATGGATTCGCCTATATAAGCTGCAGCTAAAGTTGCAAAAATAAGAGCTTGAATACCACTTGTAAATAATCCAAGGAACATAACAGGTATAGGAACTACTAAAGGTACTAAAGAAACAAGAACAACAACTACTAATTCATCAGCTAATATATTTCCGAAAAGTCGAAAGCTAAGTGATAAAGGTTTTGTGAAATCTTCTAAGATATTAATGGGTAAAAGAATTGGAGTTGGTTGAATGTATTTACCAAAATAACCTAATCCCTTTTTTGTAAGACCCGCATAAAAATATGCTACTGATGTGAGTAAAGCTAAAGCAACAGTAGTATTTATATCATTTGTGGGTGCGGCTAACTCTCCATGAGGTAACTGTATGATTTTCCACGGTAAAAGAGCCCCTGACCAATTCGAAACAAAAATAAACAGAAACATAGTTCCAATAAAGGAAACCCATTGACCGTATTCTTCTCCAATCTGGGTTTTACTCACGTCTCGAATGAATTCAAGGACATATTCGAATAAATTCTGACCGTCAGTAGGAATGGTTTGTGGATTCCGAACAGCTATAATAGATGAACCTAATAAGATAGCAATTACAACCCAAGAAGTAATAAGTACTTGGGCATGGACTTGGAAACCTCCTATTTGCCAATAGAAATGTTGGCCGACCTCGACACCAGATATATCGTATAACCCCTTTAGTGTGTTGATAGAACATAAAAGAACATTCATATTGCCCCCTGAAAGAAATAGAACTAAAAAAAAAAATTATTTTGATTCGACCGTCTTTTTTTTTTTAGACTTGCCTTGAGTTGTATATTTTTTTGATACCAACTTATTACAATATCCCTAATTATTTTTATCTCTTTTGTGCGATTCAGGAATAGTAACCAATTCAATAAATCTAGGAAGTCCTACAAAAATAGATTTATCTTATTATTAATCAAGGATTTCGTATAGAGCTTGAATGGCCTTCACAAATTGCAAATACTAATTTGTTAAGAATTAATCGAATTGAAGCTATAGCGTCATCATTAGCTGGAATCAAAATATCTGCGAGATCTGGGTCACAATTTGTATCAATTAAACAAATCGTTGGAATTCCTAAAGTGATACATTCTTCAAGAGCCCTGTATTCTTCTTGCTGATCAACGATTATTACAATATCGGGCAACCCTGTCATATATTTAATCCCGCCCAGATATGTTTGTAAGTGAGATAATTGTCTCTTCAACATAGCGGCATCTCTTTTCGGAAGACGGTTGAGTCCCTCCGTCTTTTGTTCCGTTCTCAAGTCCCTGAACTTATGAAGTCTAGTTTCTGTAGTGGACCAATTCGTCAACATACCACCGAGCCACTTTTTATTAACATAGTGGCACCGGGCCCTTATTGCAGCCCGTACTACTGAATCAGCTGCTTTATTTTTGGTACCAACAATTAAGAATTGTTTTCCCTTACTTGATGCATCAAAAACTAAATCACAAGCTTCTGATAAAAAACGAGCAGTTCGAGTAAGATTTATAATATGAATACCTCTACGCTTTGATGAGATATAAGGTGCCATTCTAGGATTCCATTTCCTAGTACCATGACCAAAATGAACGCCTGCTTCCATCATCTCTTCCAAATGGATGTTCCAATATCTTCTTGTCATTTCTCCCCACACTTCCTCTCTTTTTTTTTCTTAAAAAAAAAAAAGAGATGAGGTACCCTGAAATAGAAATAAAAAATTGTTCCAATGAAACCTTATCTTCTACCTCTACCGGGGATTGGCCGTTGATACACGATCCAAGCCATTATTCATTTATTTCTATTCGTTATTATCTTTATTTTTATTATAATTACCAAATCAAATGACTGCAGATAGGTAACAGGATGAATCTGCTCTTAGAAATTGAAAAATCCTAGAAATAATTGTTCTGATCTACCATTTAAATTCTTTGAAATGCAAAAATCGAATAATTCTCTGTAGTGGAACAAAATATCTCTCATTTCCCCCTCGAATAAATTCTTCTTTTGAATTTCCAAAGGAATGTTATTATGTTGTCTTGAGCGATGCGCTAATCCTTTGAATCCGGTACCAACGGGTATCATCCCTCCTAGGACAACATTTTCTTTCAGACCTTTCAGCCAATCTATACGACCTCGGAGAGCTGCTTTTGCCAAAACTCGAGCAGTTTCTTGAAAACTTGCTTCGGATATGAAACTTTGCGTATTTAGAGATGCTTTCGTTATTCCTAATAATATAGCTCGGTAATAGATCGGTTCTTCCAAAGCACGCCCCGTTCGTTCCGCTCGCAAGACTCCAATTAGCTCTCCAGGTAAAAAAACATTAGACATTCCGTCTTCTGAAACCAATACTTTTGATGTTATTTGACGTACAATAATTTCTATATGTCTATTATGGATCTCCACCCCCTGGGATCGATAAACCTTTTGTATCTTATTAACTAAAGAAATACGGCTTTGCACTATAGTGAGTTCAGCACCAATTAAAAATCCCCAAGGAATTCCAAGAATTCTTGTTATACGCTCGTTCCAACCCTCAACTCTCTTTTCTAGGCTCATCGATATGGAATCAATCGAACGCACTTCTAACACTTGTTCCACTTTTGGAAGACCCTGCGTTATATCACCAGATCTTGATTTTTCATATATAAAGGTAACTAACGTATCTCCTTCATAAATGATTTCTCCATAATGGAGATGAACAGTTGCTCCTGAAGTGGCCAAATAAGGCTTAGCTAATCTTATTACTACAGAATCAACCTGAACAATTAAAATTTGACCCGATTTTAGGTGTGGTCCGTTTTTGGCTATACATACATTTTCACAAATAAACTGTCCAAGGCTAATTCTTGTGAGTGTTTCATCACAATAATTATGATAATAATTCTGATGGAGAAAAAACCAAGTCAAATTGAATGTATTCAAAACCATGTTACTACACGGATCAGGATTTAAAATCCTCCCTTTTTCATCCATTAAATAATAGTTAAATACTTCAAAAGTCTGTTTTAAATTGTAAAGTTCCAAATAGTTAGTTATCGAGGTCTGATTATGAGTTATTAAC